AACATGAACAAAAAAAGGGAGGGGGATAAGGGATGATTGCACTTTTTTAATAAAGATACGTTTAATTTTAAGAATATAAACTTATCAAAATTAATAAATCCTATGCCAGGAACCAGATTTGAACTGGTGACACGAGGATTTTCAGTCCTCTGCTCTACCAACTGAGCTATCCCGGCCGTTGCCGAAGTATCATCCTTATTTTACTAGATGACATAGGCCTATGTCAACTAAAATAAACTCAAAATTAGTAAATTAAAAAAGTTTTATACCGGGAATTTCTTGGATCTTCGAAAAGAAGACTTTCTAAGTTTTAAAATGAAAAATTATATCGATTCTAAATCATTATCATTCAAATCGATATTTTTTTCTCATTTGTACGTGTATGATATATCCCACAAGACTTGTCTATAATAAGAAAAGAAATTATAGTTTGTAAAAGCGTAGGATGAATGAAAAAAGATAATGAATTCTTGAATAACTAAAAAAAAGTAAGGCGTCAAACATACTTTTTTTGGGGGGGTAGAGTTGGGGATAGAGGGACTTGAACCCTCACGATTTTAAAAGTCAACGGATTTTCATCTTACTATAAATTTCATTGTTGTCAGTATTGACATGTAGAATGGGACTCTATCTTTATTCTCGTCCGATTAATAAGTTCCACCAAGGATCTATCAGACTATGAAGTGAATCATTTGATCAATGAATATTCGATTTTTTCTTAAACTTCGAATTGATTCACACCTTTTCTACTAAAAAAAAAAAAAAAAAGAAATCGAGATTCAGGTCGTCATTTTTGAGATCGTTTTGTGTTACCTAATATTTATACAAAATAGGTTTTTATCCTTCATCCTTTTTTATTTGAAGTTTGGATCGAAGGATTCCTTTATCAACACAAGGTAGTGAACTCCATTTGTTAGAACAGCTTCCATTGAGTCTCTGCACCTATCCCTTTTTTCTCGCTTTCTAAACTCTGGTTTGTTCGCGTAAACCAGGATTTGGCTCAGGATTGCCCATTGTTAATTCCAGGGTTTCTCTGAATTTGAAAGTTATCACTTAGTAGGTTTCCATACCAAGGCTCAATCCAATTAAGTCCGTAGCGTCTACCGATTCCGCCATATCCCCCTTTTTGCTTTGAGATTAGGATCTCATTATTATGTCTTTCCACTTTTTCTTATGCCAAAACTTTTGAATTCATTACATATAGATATATAGATACTTTTTTTATTTCTTTGGTATCTTCTTTCATTTTTTTTAGCTCAATCCATTTTGATTTAGTCTAATCAACAAAGATTCTATCATTTTTGTATTTGCAATTCAATATGGTTATATATTACATAACATATATATGTTATTACTTTTCTCATCTTTGTCTTAAATTTTTAAAAATAGTCGAACGGTCAATTCTCTTTTTTTTTACTTCCATGAAAACATGAAAATAAATTTTTTTTTTTAGAATTCTACAATGTGCAGCGGAAAAAGATTATAAGTCTACTTCGTAGATTTTATATTCTAATAATTATAAAAAATTATATTCGAAATGAATATTCGAATATTAATTTGAATAATTCTATATTATTAGAAATAAAAAATAAAAATAAAAGTATAAAATTATAATAGCGTGAGGTTAGAACAAAAAAAAACAATAATTTAAAATAAGATATAATTTAACTAAAAAAAAAAGATTTCTGATCTAATTAAGAGTTTCTTATTTATAAACTAATGAAATCAAAATTATAAAGTCGATATATTGCTATATTCTATTAATTAAGGTTATGTTTTATTTATTTAACAATAGTCACTATTTATTTGAGCTATATTTTGTTCTAGATAGATAAGGAAAAAAATGAATAGAATAGTTAATTGATACGATATAGTAGTTTAGTGAATTTGTATGCACGTGCTATTTTATTTGAGCCCGCTTAGCTCAGAGGTTAGAGCATCGCATTTGTAATGCGATGGTCATCGGTTCGATTCCGATAGCCGGCTTTTACATATTTTTCGTTTTTTACATGATTTTTAATGTACTTTCAAAATAAAAGAAGATTGAAAAGACTTATTTCACCTTTTCCCAGAGTTACCACTCCATTTATATTATGTCATATAAACTTCCATATAGGAATCTATATTGGGTAAAAGGATTATACCTTTGCAAAATAAATCAAGAAAATAAAGGAAAATTTTTATGATTTATTTTATTTAGTATATACAGATTTATTTTTTTTATACATACAGATTTATTTTATTTATATTTTATATATATTGTTTATTTTATTTATATATATTGTATATACAATAAAAAAATCTGTATATTGAGAAGAATATATCTTCTTACTCTTTGTATTCCAATAGTTTATTGGAGTGGATTTCACGTCATTTATCATTATCATTTAGTTCAGTTTTAATTTTGTTTAGTTTTGTGCAATTTCAATAAAAAAAAGGAGTCTTTATGTCACGTTACCGAGGGCCTCGTTTTAAAAAAATACGCCGTCTGGGGGCTTTACCGGGACTAACTAGTAAAAGGCCTAGGGCAGGAAGCGATCTTAGAAACCAATCGCGCTCCGGAAAAAAATCTCAATATCGTATTCGTTTAGAAGAAAAACAAAAATTGCGTTTTCATTATGGTCTTACAGAACGCCAATTACTTAAATATGTTCGTATCGCCGGAAAAGCCAAGGGGTCAACAGGTCAGGTTTTACTACAATTACTTGAAATGCGTTTGGATAACATCCTTTTTCGATTGGGTATGGCTTTGACTATTCCTCAAGCACGCCAATTAGTTAACCATGGACATATTTTAGTTAATGGTCATATAGTTGATATACCAAGTTATCGCTGCAAACCCCGAGATATTATTACAGTGAAGGATGAACAAAACTCTAGAACTTTGGTTCAAAATCTTCTTGATTCATCTGCCCCCGAGGAATTGCCAAACCATCTGACTCTTCACACATTCCAATATGAAGGGTTAGTCAATCAAATAATAGATAGGAAATGCGTCGGTTTGAAAATAAATGAATTGCTTGTCGTAGAATATTACTCTCGACAGACTTAATAAACCTAATTTAAAGTAAAAAAAAACTAAAAACAAGAGTTCGGATAACTCCCCTCCGCCCTCCTTTTTGATTAAAAATAAAAAGGCACTAAGGTAAGGGATTTTGTCGGGGAATCTTTTTCCTATTCATGTATCATAGATTGGTAGGGAGATTTGGATCCCTTGTTTGCTCTTCCCAGCATATTCCATATCAAAGAAATTAGGAAATAGAGAATCTATTTAAAAATCAAAACAAGGTAGATTTTATATCTATTCTTTTTTATTTTATTTGATACATTATGGTCAATCACGTAAGATTGGTGAATTAGTTGAAAGTACGGAAAGAGAGGGATTCGAACCCTCGGTAAACAAAAGCCTACATAACAGTTCCAATGTTACGCCTTCAACCACTCGGCCATCTCTCCGACACCAGGATTATGACTGAGTACCTGGGTGAATAGCGAGTTATTCATCGTTTTTTAGATTATGGTTAATAGAAACCTTTTTTTGACCGGAAAAAATTGTAAGTAGATATAAGATTTTTTTATTTTAATGAGTCCGCTTTTATGTTAGTTCGTACTATACAATTCCTTTGTTTGTGAGAAAATTTTCTCACAAAAGAAAAGGTAAAGGAAATCAAAAGAGTTATAGAATGGATTATTACCTATGCCAAGATCGCGTATAAATGGAAATTTTATTGATAAAACCTTTACAATTGTAGCCGATATCTTATTACGAGTCATTCCGACAACTTCCGGAGAAAAGGAGGCATTTACTTATTACAGAGATGGTGCGATTTGATTATCATTATTTTTTTTTCTCGCCGATTTTGAATAGAAAGAAAAACGAGTATTGAAAAAAAAATCTACGCTTTTGAAGGTGAAGTTTATAATATAAAAAAAGCAATCCCTTCTGTCATGTATCCACGATTAATGCAGCCTTAGATGCTTCAATTGTGAATTCTAGTATTGAGCAAAAGGTTTTTACCTATGGTTCCCGTATTACAGATCAATCCTACTACACTAATACAATATACGAATAGGAGGCATAGGGGAAGAAGCACTACGCCGAGAAATCAACAACACGAAAACTTTCTTCAAAATGATTCCTTTTCTTTCTTCTTCTTCTTTGGGATTGGGACTAATTAAAATGGTTGGAACAATAAACATCCATCTCGTTCGTACTTTGGATACCCGTATAACCATTGAAAACTGTTGAAGTGGCTAATTCCTGGAAATTTAGGGGCGTTGAGAACAAAGAAATTTTTAGAGTTTACTTTTTTATTTTTATCTAGCATGAACCCACTTGGTAGTAAGAAAAGATCTTTTGCAAGAAGGTTGGCTAGGGATTTCTTGTAAAAACATTAGCCCCGCTTAGTTCATAATGACATCAAATTTTTCCATATATTATTTTCATTATGCACCTAAAGGAGGAGCCGTATGAGATGAAAATCTCACATACGGTTCTGAAACGGAGAATTCGTTAAAGCGAATGACGACCGTAACGGATGTCGGCTCAATCTGAAGGAAATTATGCGGAAGCTTTACAGAATTATTATGAAGCTATGCGCCTAGAAATTGACCCCTATGATCGAAGTTATATACTCTATAATATAGGCCTTATCCACACAAGTAATGGGGAACATACCAAAGCTTTAGAATATTATTTTCGGGCATTAGAACGAAACCCCTTTTTACCACAAGCTTTTAATAATATGGCTGTGATCTGTCATTACGTGCGACTATCTCTACTATAGAAAAAAAGAACGAACAGCTAGTCAATGAAATACTAGAAACACAAAAAAGGGCTTTCTACATAAGCATCGTACAAAACGATTTTTTATCAGCTGTAGCAAATAAAAAAACTTCATAGATCAAATATGAAGTGAAGACTGGATATGCCTAAATACTTTCTTTCTATGGATAATAAAAGATTTAATTGATAGAGGAAGCACCGTAAAGATCAATTGGAAAGGTTTTGGACCGATACAACAAGAGCTGTTTATTTATATCATAATATGAGATAAATCTTCGGAATCTACTTATGTAATAGAGTAGATCCCCTAAGGTATTGAGCAGCGGTGTAGCATCAGATCCTAAAGACAGTAAGTCTTTTTATTTTTTATGAAGTATGAAAAAAGTCTTTTTCAAAGATTCTATATAAATTTTTATATGAAAGCGGGATAGTTACCTTTCAGAAAATTATAACATCTAAAAACAGTGGACATGCCCTTTTTTCTGAAGGTAGGAGAAAAGATAAAACTTTAATTTTATATTATTTAATATAAAATTAAAGTTTGAAACTCATGTAATTACTCTCTTTTGTTTAATACAAGAAAAACCGAATATCTATAATAAATCTCATTCAATCAGACATTCAATTAGATATTTAGATATAAAGTTTAACGTTAAAGTAGGTTAGTTAAAGTTAAAAAACTGGTATACCAAAACAAAAGAGTTGGTTGTCGAGCCGTATGAGGTAGGAAACTCTCAAGTACGGTTCTCAGGGAGGGAATTGACCCGCCTATTCCGACCGTGGAGAACAGGCCATTCAACAAGGAGATTCTGAAATGGCGGAGGCTTGGTTCGCCCAAGCCGCTGAGTATTGGAAACAGGCTATAACGCTTACTCCCGGTAATTATATTGAAGCACAGAATTGGTTGACCATCACGAGGCGCTTCGAATAAGAACTTTCCATTTGTTTCTTTTTTTCTATATATATATCTTTATTTGTTTTTACAATTAATCTTTTTTTAGTTTCTTGACCCTCTCGGTCAAATAAAACGGATCCTTTTTTCTATCAGAAGAACCAATCAAAGAAAAAATTTTTCATTATATCCTTTTCTCAAATCGTTCTATTTCATCTGGTATTCTATAGGGGTAACTCTAGGGGTAATGTAGTACATGAATATGATAATATCTATATATATCTAGTTTTTTTTTCTTTTCGACTATTAAACCCAATAAAAGAGATTTTAAAATTACCAAATATCAATACTAGAATGTTTCTTAGTAATGACTAATAAGCGTTTATTGAAATCGAAAAATATCCTCTATTTAAAACATAAAAAATAGGCTACATTTCGGAACTTATAATTGAAATATGAATACACGAGATTAGGTTATAAAAAAAACTCTTTGTGTACTAATGTAAAGGCGCTAAAACTTTTTTTAATAAAAAAAGGGTCCGTTGAGCACCCTATGGATATGTCATAATAGATCCGAACACTTGCCCCAGATCGACTTCCAGATCATAATTGCTCTAGTGAATAACTAAAGAAAATAGATTAATAGATGGGAGATAGAAGAGAAAGAAAAAAAATCTAAGCATCTATCATCGATTCACTAATTACTTGAGTGACTGTTGGCGGGTTTCTTTGTATGTGTTGTCCGGAAAGAGGAGGACTCAATGATTATTCGTTCGCCGGAACCAGAAGTCAAAATTTTGGTAGATAGGGATCCCATAAAAACTTCTTTCGAGGAATGGGCTAAACCCGGTCATTTCTCAAGAACAATAGCTAAGGGACCTGATACTACCACTTGGATCTGGAACCTACATGCTGATGCTCACGATTTTGATAGTCATACCAGTGATTTGGAGGAAATCTCTCGAAAAGTATTTAGTGCCCATTTCGGCCAACTCTCTATCATTTTTCTTTGGCTGAGTGGCATGTATTTCCACGGTGCTCGTTTTTCCAACTATGAAGCATGGCTGAGTGATCCTACTCACATTGGACCTAGTGCTCAGGTGGTTTGGCCAATAGTGGGCCAAGAAATTCTGAATGGAGATGTGGGCGGAGGCTTCCGAGGAATACAAATAACCTCGGGCTTTTTTCAGATTTGGAGAGCATCTGGAATAACTAGTGAATTACAACTTTATTGTACCGCAATTGGCGCATTGGTCTTCGCAGCCTTAATGCTTTTTGCTGGTTGGTTCCATTATCATAAAGCAGCTCCAAAATTGGCTTGGTTCCAAGATGTAGAATCTATGTTGAATCACCATTTAGCAGGGCTACTAGGACTTGGGTCCCTTTCTTGGGCAGGACATCAAGTACATGTATCTTTGCCGATTAACCAATTTCTAAATGCTGGAGTAGATCCTAAAGAAATACCACTTCCTCATGAATTTATCTTGAATCGGGATCTTTTGGCTCAACTTTATCCAAGTTTTGCTGAAGGAGCAACCCCTTTTTTTACCTTGAATTGGTCAAAATACTCGGAATTTCTTACTTTTCGTGGCGGATTAGATCCAGTGACTGGGGGTTTGTGGTTAACCGATATAGCACATCATCATTTAGCTATCGCAGTTCTTTTCCTAATAGCGGGTCATATGTATAGGACCAACTGGGGTATTGGTCATGGTATAAAAGATATTTTAGAGGCTCATAAAGGTCCATTTACAGGCCAAGGCCATAAAGGCCTATATGAAATTCTAACAACATCGTGGCATGCTCAATTATCTCTTAACCT